GAATGATTATGAATTATTTCTATTTAATAGAATATTAAACTCGTAGATAAAATCTCAAATCACGGATTTTTAGAAAATCCATCTTATTTTCATTCAACTGCTACAAGATCAACAATTCCATAAGCTTGAGCTTCTGTTGCTGACATAAAAACATCTCTTTCCATGTCTTCAGATACAACCCATAAGGGTTTGCCCGTTCTTTGTACATAAACCCTTGTGAGGGTTTTGCGTAGTTTCAGCAGTTCTTCCGCTTCCAGGATAAATTCTCCCGTTTGTGCCTCATAAAAAGAACTAGCAGGTTGATGGATCATTACCCTGATGATATAACAGTTCTCTATCTTGCGTGATGAAACGAAGAGAAAAGAAAGAAAGATAAAGAATAATAGGAAAAAAAGATAGAATTGAACAACCGTACGGGCATTATCTTTTGTGCATTGCATACGGCTCTACAATAAAATTGACCTTTACCTTCCATTGAAGAAAGAGAAAAATAGAATCTATCAGATCCAGATGGATAAATGATCAAATTGCCACCCTTCCTTTCAGAGGAGTTAAAAAATACTATGATGGCTCCGTTGCTTTCTATTTTGAAATTGATTCTTTTTTTTTTTTTCTTTGATTCAGCAATCCCAAAGTTTCTTTTTGATCCAATCAAATAAGGAAAAATCTTGTTTTTTTTTTCGCCCTCTTTTTTTATAACATAAATATTGTTAAGAGCCCTTCGGTGTGAAAACAAAAAAGTTTGTGACGCTGAACTGGACTCCCGATAGATAAGAGAAACCGGAAATACCTTTTATCTCATACTACTCTCTCGATACATAATCAAATCTTTTGAAAAAAAACAAGACAAAAATTTTGTATATCGAATTCAAAGTGCCATGCTATTATTACTTAATATTCATATGGCGAAGGCATAGTCTTCTTTTTTCTCTCAAATAAAAAAAACCTCATTGGCGCCAAGCGTGAGGGAATGCTAGACGTTTGGTAATTTCTCCTCCAACCAAGATAAAAGATCCCATTGATGCAGCTAATCCCATGCATATTGTATGGACATCTGGTCGCACAAATTGCATAGTATCATAAATAGCTACTCCAGGTATTACCCATCCGCCAGGAGAGTTTATAAACAAATACAGATCTTTGGTATCATCCTCGATACTGAGATATACCATAAGACCAATAAGTTGATTCGAGATCTCGCTATCAACTTCTTGGCCTAAAAAAAGTAATCTTTCTCGATAAAGTCGGTTGATTAGGGTAAAATTGTATCCCTTAGGAACCGTACATGCACCTTTTGATGCATACGGTTCAAAAAATAATTGCGAAAAAAATCAATGTATAGATTCAAGTCCTCTTTCTTTGTTCCTATTCTTTTTTCATAGCAGGTTTTTTCTGACTTCTAATGAAAGGACTTTTTCTTCGATTTTTCAATAAAGACGAATTTGAACTTCTTTCTTCCTTATAATAGAAAAAAAGTCACTAAACTTATCGAATTAACTTCTCATTGATGTATTGTTTCATCGAGATTCAATCCAAATCACGATGGTATTTTCTTGTTCCTGAATGGGTCTCTTTCATCTTTTTAGGTTTATGCTCTACTCCGGGTAAAGATCCGCCCGATTTTTATTTGCACATATAGGACAAATCTTCCCATTACCATTTCTTTTTGTTATGACTTTCTTTTTTTTTTTTCAATTCATTTCATACCTTTCACCAAGTATTTAGTTTGAGATTCCCTCGCTTGACAAATAGGATCTCTTTACAAATACCAAACAGGAATCATTTATGATACAAGTAGTAATCATAGATATATTACCAATTGGGTTTTTTCTAAACGGAGCCTGGATACTTCATTTTTTAGTCCAATCAAGCCAACCATAAATTATTCTAATTGATAATAGTAATGTGAATCCCCCCAAACAATGGATCTAATTGCGCTTCACGCTCCAAATTTTTGATGATTCAATTTATCTTTCTTGGGCGAAACAGAGGATATCTCGATCGGGGGAGAGAACGGGGAAATCCCATATGACCCAATATATCTGACAAGTCGCACTATACGTCAACCCAAGATGCATCTTCCTCTCCAGGACTTCGGAAAGGTACTTTTGGAACACCAATAGGCATTAATTGAAAGAAAAAAGAACTAAGTACTATATTTTACTTTGATGTGGAAACGTAACAACATTATTTTATTGTCTTTATAATATTGGTTTTATCGTATTTATTTTATCCATAGATTAGAAATTCATAAAGAAAGACAAAAGAAGAAATAAAGGAAAATTTTGACGAATAGGGCCTTCTAATGAGGAATAAGGAAGGACACATTTACTGATAGAAAATGGTATCAACCACCCATTGCGTATTGGTACTTATCGGGTATAGAATAAATCTGCTTCTCTTTGTTCCTACGAATAGAATTGTTTCATTATTACCAATAGAATAGAACAAATAGTAACCCTTGTTCAGTGGATTATTTCAGAACAAGGGGAGTCCCTAG